TCTATATCATTTCTCATAGAAAGTGCGTATACACTTAACAAAACGTCTTCTTCTTTGAACAATAAAGAGGGAAAGAAATAAAAAAAAGTCTAGTCTTTCTCAGTATCTATCTATAAAGATAGTAAGAGCTCATTCCATTGATTGAAATAGAAAATTTCGGAAGAATTTTAGGTTAGAAGAAATTTCCAATCATCGGAATCCCTTTCTTTTCGAAATACAAACACGGGAATCACTGAAATATCTCTTTGAGAGAAAGAGTATGATTCATATCATAGATAACTCCATTGGAGTCCAATGGGATTCGAAATTCAGAGATTTTGATTTTAAATAGTTCAAAACGCGTTGCAGAACGATCTATAAAACGATTGATACGGTTTGATTCCTCAACTCAATTAGTAGTACTTCTAGAGCCCACTTCTTCCCCACACTACGAGTGAAAGGGAAAATGTAAAGACTACCATTAAAGCAGCCCAAGCGAGACTTACTATATCCATGTGAATTATGTCCCCTATCTCTATAAATACGAAGGAATTTTTCCATTATTCCTCCCTAATAATAGTGGAATCCATGGCGCAGAGTCAAAAAGGGATTCTGACCGAACACTATCGAGAAACCAATCCAATAAATCGATTATGATTTCGAATCGGGAAAGATTAAACACAAGCAAAATACGTAGTAAGATCCGAAGGGAATGGGAAAATGTAGGAATAAGAATAATAAGGCCTATTCTTTTTTTGTTTTGTTGACCTTAGTAAGTAAAAACAGACAAGGGAGAAATCACGAAAAACCAGAAATCTCTATCTATTACAGACCTCTATTTCCCCATTTGATCCGGTACCCCCCTTCCCCATTATCGCTCTGAAAGAGGGGGCTTGTCTAGGGGTTGCCGCAAAGAAATTCTTTCTGTTTGCCCCTTTTTCTATAAAAGTCAATTATCAATCCAATCTAATATTGGTTGGATACCTGAGCACTCGGAGATTCTCGCGAGTCCGTCGTATATTGCACCTCCTTCCAAAACTCTTAATTGAATCAGATTTCCTATTCAGGCTCTACAATCTGATTCAAGATCCAGTCATTAGACACTCCCTTAGTAATAGAAGGGAATCGTGAAGTCTTGATAGACCCTCTACCAGTAGATTCGAATATTTCCTTGAATCCTAGATGCGAACGAGCATTCACACTCTTTTTTGTTTAGAAAACCCTCAGACCACATGCTTAGAATCAACAAAGCATTAACAGTCTGTTTCCTCTGCTTCTAACGGGGAAGAATTCTGCAAGTTCTATAAGCGGAACCGAAGAGAAGAAGAGATTTCGAGTTTTTTTTGTTGATCAGGCGACACCCGGATTTGAACTGGGGAAAAAGGATTTGCAGTCCCCCGCCTTACCACTCGGCCATGCCGCCAAAATAATACAAAATAGATGAAAATTTTCCCAGATTGCTGAAGTTTTATTGTATTTGGATTTTGACTCCTGTTTTCCTTAATCCTTTTCCTAAAAGAAACACCCTTTTTGGATTTTATCCATCCCTTCGATTGATTGTATAGTATTGGAAAATCCACAATGCTAAAAACATTCTCTGGCTTTTCTATTGAGAAATCAAATGTGGATTTTCAGCCGACAAACTTGAACCATTAACTATTGACTGCTTAGTTCGAATTAATGACGATTCTGGGATTTGAATCGCAAATTGTGTTTTCCTAATGACATAAGAAAATACAAATTGAGACAGAACTAATCAGTATTTATTTTTTCAATCAAAAAATCCTTATCAATTTCAATTATAACAAAACATATCAGTATATGTAAACCCCAGAACATAAATTGTTACACAGATATCTATTATTTAGATATATTGTCTATAGGTAATTATCATAAAATTATCCTACTTCACTTCAATTTTGCATTAAATAGAAATTCTCTTTTGATAGAACACGACCCGGACTGTCCCGAATAGAACCAGCAATAAAAGAGAAGTCGGATATTATAGCTATCCGCATACGTGTTTAATAAGTGCAACCCTTCTTATACACTTCAAATCATATTCTATTCAAAAATCAGTAAAGTAGAAATATTTCTCTTCTCTGCGAATCGTTTTTTTTTGAATAACGAAATCTCTAACATAAAGACGGTTAAGTGCTAAAAAAATGGATCCTATGTTGTTTCTGATTTTTCTGTCTTTGTATTTATCTCCCAAATACCGAATCCTTTTATTTTTCTCAAATTCGAATATGTAATATCATAATAATGGTATAATTGAAATCCTTTTTGTTTTGCTATTATATACAAAACCTTATGACTTTAACTTTAATAAGTCTAAGTGACAGAATTCTGTTTCTAGGACTGTTTTATCAATTCCTTTCCATTTTGATCTGTTGCAACTTCCAATTTAAGTAGAAAATTCTCTTTATTCCTCCGTTCAAACGTAGTTCATACATTTCATTCCAAATATGGAGTTGGATAAAATTTCATGTGATTCAGTAAACAGAATAGAAATTCCATC